GGTTCTGTCGCCGCCTGATAGAGGCAGAAGCGGGGGCCACCAGAGCTATCTGCATCGAGTCTTTCGATTGAAAGAGGAAGGGAGACAATTCAAATGCCAGCGCAGAAATAGAAAGAGTCGTGCTTTAAAGTGGAATTCTTCTAAGATCCATTGCTCGATTTTGCTGCATGCTCTGCTCCCAAAATGCAGAGAAGACTTGCGAGGGCAGATCCGGGTTGGTTGGTCCGGAAAGTCATGGGAGAGGCGGGCTAAGTGAAATAATAGACTATATAATCTTATGAATCACGCACGGCACACTTTATATATCTTCTACGTCTACAAGGTGAACAGCTTAGCTTACAGCACAGCGTGTTCGCCACCACACTGGCTGGCTGGTGCATTGGCCTTACTGTAATAAGTCCGAGAGGTATGACTCTTCGATTAGAACGCTCCATATCTCGTGACACGCGGAGCGTAGCATTTTAGAAAGTCCGTATAACTTCAAAAGATTCATTCTTTATGAATCAAGTACCATTCAAAGATCAAAGAAAGGGTGCATTGCCTCTTTGAGTGAAGAAGAGAAGGGCTTTGTATAGACACTCTTGAGCCATGTTCGTCGCCCTAGGCTTGCTTACCATTATTTCATTTCGTTCTATTGATTGGTTCTAGCTCCAAAGAAGATATACATGGAGCTATGTCGACTTACGTACGTCTCGTTGACTAAACGATCAGGTATACCACGCCACGTATCATCCCCTCTTTCCATAGAGGAAATAAAAAGAAAAGATGAAAAGATATAGTGATCGTGCCGTAAGACCTTGTTCCTTTCTACTTTACGTTATTTTCCTCTGGTGGTGCCCTCGTGGGCACGTTCCTCTCTGGGTGGGTCTGGTCTAATCGAAGTCAACTGACTCACATGGAATAGGGGTGAGTTTTCACCGAGCTGGTCGCTTGAGTCTATAGGCTACCTCTCCTATCCGCTTTTCTACAAGGTCTACTTTCAGACCGGGCCAAGCCTTTAGGTTGTTTAAGTAGGTTTGGGCTAGGTCGTTGCGCTCCTGCCACCTCTTGTCAAATCAAAGTAGGCTGATGGGCAAGCCCCCGCCTGTCGCAATGGTGTGGGGCGTCAGAGGGCCCCGTGGCCAACTCGAAGGGGCTGAAGTTCGACGCAGAGCTTTTTGGTTGTTAAGTTATAGCAGCACTGAGCAACATCCAACAGCTCCAGTCCTTCTGGTTTGCACTAAAGTAGCTTAAGCAGCCCTCGAGGAGTCCGTTTATTCTCTCCGTCTGAGCTTTCAAAGATATACCGACCGTAGGTATCTGACCATCAGATACCGACAGCTGTCTTCTAAGATTACCGACATTTCGGGTTTTCATAAATTTCACATAAGAGAAAAGTTCTTTTCATCATCAGAAACAACCTGATTTCCGACCTCTTGCATTGCATTACCATAACGAAAACGAACATTCAAAAAAGAGATTGCTCTTGTGATTCGGAATGAAGCTTTATCGGTCGAGGAAAGGAATAGCGATAGATTTCTATAGAGCATCCAGGAACAAGCAGATTCAATCGGACGACGAATTCTTGCGTGGTCCAAGGAAATCAAAGGTCCGCTTCCACGATTGAATCTATATGGAATCTCAACATATCAGAATAGCTTATATAGTCATGATTCAATTCATGAATTAGCCCACTATGAGGCTACTGCATTTATAAATATATATTCTAATAATATAGTATATAGTATATCATTTGTGTCTCTGTTACAACACGGCGAAACTAAATGGTTCGAATGAAGAGAAAAAAAAAGAAGAATGTTTAGGCTGTACACCTCATTTTCCTGGGATTGTAGTTCAATCGGTCAGAGCACCGCCCTGTCAAGGCGGAAGCTGCGGGTTCGAGCCCCGTCAGTCCCGACGGATTCAATAAATACATCAATTCATTTTTCCCTTTACTATGAAAAGGGGGACAGGGAGCTTCATTCCCAACGGGGGATCCTTTTTTTCGTCTCGCCCATGTGTAACAGCAAATGGTGAACAACGAGCACCGAGCTCTTTTGCCTATGCGCTTACGAGGGACTCCTTCACTTAATGACATTCCTTCCGGATCAAGTTTTGTATATTCTGATCGGTGCATATTCTTATGATTACTGGTTTCGGAACAAGTCTTCAAACCAGATGCCTTCTGCAGCCGGATGTTCTACCAAAGTATCAGGCGACACATACGCTCAACGGCTTTCTGGAAGTGAGGGGGATGGCGCATACTCAAACGAGGGGCTTTCCCACACTGATTTACCAACCTCTGGGGCTTACATCCCTTCCTCCCGACCTGCTGTCTTCTGACTCTTCCCCGGCAATGGCTACGAAATCAAGGGATTGGAGCTCTTCGGCTTCCGGGTACGAGTGTGAAATCATTGGTTCTACTCGGCCTAAGGCATTCTTCCACTTCGGCGGATACCCATTCTCAAGTAGATCTAAGGCGTTCTAGCCGTTCGAACCGTTCAAATAAACTGTTCGTCTTTTTTCAGTCTCCCGTAGGGGAGCCCTTCATTGAGAGGCTAGGAAACTCTGTTTTAATCCCCTTCCCTTTTATTTTTGGGTAAGGCATTTTCCGGACAAACACCTACACGTAACCATGACTGGAAGTTGGAGTTTTCGCTGTGTCGCTTGAGCAATCTTTTTCTGCTTCTTATCTTAACCTGGTCTGGCTCTTGTCCTTCGCCCTAACGCACTAAACCCTTGGGAATATGAATTCCAATCTATATTCTATATCGATAGATCAAAGAAGAAATCTCGTCTCGTATAGTATAGTCATGTAATGAGGTGAACAACTGGACGTTGAAAGGGAATTGATTTCTCTTTACTTTAGGATTTAGGACAGATCGGGTCATAAGGCACTCTTTGCTATTTCTTACTTAGCTTTGCTTTTTTCCGCGGCAAAAGCCTATGAGTTTAGCGCGACTGACTGCTTTCAATCTTAATACAGGCTGGAGCGAGAAAGCAGCATGCCTAGGTGAAGCGACGGTGGCGTAATACCGGTAGCTCAAGTCCCATGCTTCAGCTCCTATACTTGACTTATTGATAGAATTCCCTGAAAGGGGATATTCTCTATAGTGATCAAACAACTGGGATTTCTCGACCCTCACTTACGATATTTCTTGTTGGATCGCGAGCCTCCCAGATAGGCAGTTTACTCCCCAGTGTAGGGGTGAACCTGTCAAGAACAATAGTTTGTAACGCGCTTAAGGTAAGGCCCGGCTGTTAGCAGGGATCGTTAGCTGTAGAAGTCCATTCAGTAGAGGTAGGGCCCGGGACTCCTTTCTTTATTAGACGAGAAAAGGGTTGGCACCAGGGGATAAACTGAATGAAAATCGAAAAGCATTCCAAGGGTCAAAACAAGGACTCGACTAGACACAAAAGAAGACAGAACCTTTCACGGGCTTGCCGAGCCCTCACATGGAGGTTGGGTTGCGTTGGTCATCCTCACTTCCTTATCTAATTCACTGGCTGGGCTTTCTTACTTAAGCTTTAACGCGGATTATGCCTTCCACGAAGCAAGTCCCGCTTTTCATTTTTAATTGAATCTGGAGGCGATTGTACCTCTATTTATTTGCTTTGCGAGAATTTGAAACAATTACCAGTTGGCTTTCCAGGATCAATCCTGAAGTGCCTGAACGGGCGTATAAGAAAGAATGCAAATTTCTTTGAGCGGTAGGTACTTCTCGTGCGTGCTAAAATCGCTTTATTCGCTTAAAAGTCTCCTGGTTGGCATAAGGAAGCTTAATATCTTAAGAGAAGATGAAAGGTGCTTAAGAGCCAGAAGTCATCACTGACCGAGACCTACAGCTCAAGTCGAGAGTCGAGATCACCAAAGAAATGTAGTAGATAAGGATGATTATACGCCCTTTCATATAGAAGTCTTGGGACTTCCTTTTCAGAAGGAAGAGGGGAATGAGGTCTACAATGGGGAAAAAAAGGAATCCAAATCTTTGGAACATGTCCCAGCATGGGAGGTAAGTCGATCATGAGACTTTTCAATGACCAGAAGAGGGAGTCCTACCATCACGAGGGACTTTTCTTGTGAAGCAAGGAAAGCTGTCTAATCGCTCTAAGCCAGTTGTTGAAGTGAGTTAAGGTCTTTCCGAGTTCGGGTCTTCTTTCATCTGGAAGAATTGGTCCTCTCCTTGCTATTGTTCTTTCAAATAGTTATCCCATTCCTGCCTGTCCTGCGGCACATGCGGTACCCGCTCTTGTTCTTGATGTGGCTCTTTCGGAAGTTGCGGAAGATAGGCTCTGCAAGACCTGTTCTTTCTGCGGCAGTTGTGGATGCGCTTGACTTCTTTCTTAGTATCCCAGTTCAGCTGTCTTGTTCAAGCTATGGATCTTATATAGAGAAGGAGTGTGAAAGCTAGCTCTTGAAAGCAGTGCGAGTTAGGCCCGAATCCAATCCCTGAGATTGGAATGAGATATCGAGAAATTCATTCAACTTCAAATCAATATTTTCTTTGTGTTCAGTACTGGTGGGCACATAGGGAAGTATTTTAGTCTTGGTCTCCCGCCCGTGTTAGCTCTTCTTCTTCTGCTAAGGGTCATCCGTAGCTTCTTTGCTTTGAGCGAATCCCCTTTTACGAATTCTTTGGATTCAATACTCCCCGCTCTTTTGTCAACTGCAACTGGAAACTGGAAAAGAGACCCTCTTCATGGCCTTATTTTAAGCCCTGAAGCCAGCTGTGCCATTTTCTATTGGCATCGGATATTCCTCCTCGGGTTTGTTTGAAATCGATGCATATTTCTTTTGCTCTTTAGAATATAATGGGGACTTTGACAGCCATTCTGTGTAACGGATTGGCCTATTAGTTGGCTTAGCCGATATGAGCTTATATAGTCTCGGTCCTATGAATCTGACCGTACTTCCCGAGCCCGAGGGTCGAGCTGCGTTAAGCTCTTCTTATCAGATTCTGTTAACGCCGTCAACGCGAACTGCTGATGCGGCTGCTGACGGTTCTCTCATTTCCTTTCTTCTAGCGCTTGACTTGGGATGGCACTGTCTCGCGAAGCTGGAAATAGAGTGGCTAGGTCTTGTGTTCCCGGGCTAGGATTTCGTGGTAGCGCCGGAAGAGAAGAGCAGCTGTTCCTGTTAGGCAAGGACGGCCAGCCCATAAGAGGTGGATAAAGGCTGCAGAGTGATAGTCGTTCTCACCTTCTCTCCTTTCTGAGTTTAGGTCAGCAATCAAAGGACTCTACTCCTCAAAGAGTCACAGCCTCCAGCGAATGCTATTTCCTCAGCTTTCAGTCCTGGTAAGCAAGCCAGGGAAGCTGCATCTACTTTAATTGATCTCACCTTATTCACCTTCAGCCTATCTCTATACTATATTACATCAAATAGAAGCGATGGTACAGATATTGACCTAACCAAGCTAGTCTGAAGAATCTCAGCTCCGATCATGGTGGGTGACTGCGGGAGATTAGTTTCAAGCCACTGCCTCGAGAGCAGCTACCTATAATAGTCAGACTTCCGGCTATGCCTGGCCCATCATAACATTCATAAACGAGATTGATAGATGAATGATGAATAGAGGAGTCCAGCCACAATCATTATTGATTCGCCTGGGAGGAGCGCTCGAACTCAGAGAGATGAAAGAGTGCCCCAAGCCAAAAGATAGAGAGGATAAGAATGTAACTATCTAATCGGGATCACAGTTCCGACTATTTCTTTGAAGGCCGAAAGGTTTTGAAGTGTTTAGCCACACTCCCCGCGGAACAGTCTGATCAAAGCGCTCTTCTATTCAAGGAGGAGAGTCAGGTAGTTACGATGGGGGGCCTAACGCATCATGGTCTTGAGCCACCAGGTCAAAAGTCTCCAGCAACAGGTTACGGAGCTGCGGTCGTCACAAGGCAAAAGGGGAAAGACACCAGTTGCGAATGGCAGCATCCATGTCCTTGAGAAGGGCTCCCGGCCAGCGGTCAATCATCTAGGAATGCCCAATCCCATAACTGTTCTTTCTTGCATTACGTCATTCACGTCTAGCTCACCCAATCACGCCCTACCCGCCTGAGAGGGAAATGCCTGGGTCTTTCTAAACCTGGAGGAAGTTAATCAGAAGAGGTTCTTAAAAAAGGGATTGACCTAAGGTAAGGCAAGGTTTACTTATCCTGGAGGAAGGTGTCTCAGGAAGAGAATAGGCTGATGCCGCAAATCCGGTGTTATAGAATCCGCTGTTCTTGGTCTTGTTGGAATATCCGTTGTTGGAGGAAGAACAATTAAATCAGAATAAGCTGTTAATGAATTTCCTGAAGCAAGGGATTGATTCCCCATTTCCACTAGGGCAAGCTGCAAGGAAGAATGCGCAGTTAGGGTATTTTTTAGTTGTTGTCTCTTCCAATTCCTTCTCAGCGAAAGATGCACAGAATACGGGCTTTGAAAGGCAATTAGACATTTTGGCACGGCACTTGGCGAGAGGGATTAACCCGATTGACCGCCAGCGAGGGTCCAGGCGTAAGGCCATAAACAAGACAGAGGCTCAAAGCGATAAAGAGCGGATAAGGGCTATTGGCTGTTTGACTTCCCGAGGGGAGGAAAAAAAGAACGAAAGAAGAGAGGCATGTGAAAACTTTATTTGATTTAACCTTGAGAGATGCTTTGAATAGCGTATAGAAAGACTCTTTTGTTCCTTGGGTTGGGGGAGCGAAGTCACTTTCGGATTCCATTGTTTAGGGGAAAAGGAATCACCAGGTCTTTTCTGAATAAGCGTCCGAATACAGTTAAGTTAGCTCAAAGGTAGTGATCAGTGTAGGAAGAAGAAGCTCTTTTCAGGTTTTCAGGAATAAGAGAAGACGGTGCTATACTATAGAATTGGAATACCTTCTTGTCGAAATAACCACGGTTAGGATGGATGCCGCTCTCAAGTGGAATCGGTTGCAGTTGAATTTTCTGGTCTTATAGATAAAGAAGTAGTGGATCCCGTTAACGGAATTCTATGTCTGGCTTTCGGTTTACCTTGGTTTCGGTGAAAGAGATAGAATAGAAAAGAGAGATAGGAAAGGTGCGATCAGAACCAATCAGACGAGTACGCCGCTAACGCGCCCCTTTCTTTGTCAAACAGGAAACTTCCGATCTACTTCTGCCGGGTTGGTTGCTCGCTTCCAAAGCCCCAAGCAGCAGGTCCCATACTGTCCTGCCCTGAACTAGAACGCGAACTACTGGCTTGACTTTAGCTACAAGGACAGTTTCATCGACCTAACAGCCAATAAACTACGGCTGGAATCAGGGTTTCCTATTTATTTCCACTTCCTTATAGGCACCTCTAGAAAGCTTTGGAACGGCAGTTTCACTTACTTCGCCTGGACATTGGACCTTCTTCAAACTGGCCTTTGAACTTTAGCTTTTAAATAAAATAAATAGTTGTCTATTGGATAGAACGGAGAGAGCTCGTTGGGGGAGCTCTTTGCTAATCGAGGGTTTCACTTCTGATTTAGCTATTTCACTTCCCTGCTCTGGTTCAAAACTAGCTAGGCATCTTCCTCAGTCTCGTTAACCGTTTAACTTTCACTCACCGTCTCGTTACCACACTAGCTTGAATAGCCAGGCATTTACCTTGGAATGGCGGACTGAACACCAAACCTTCATTAGGGGCTCCCCTGTTTGCTTTCGCTTAGCTGATCTACGACCACCCATTAGTAAAAGGGTATTAGTCAAGGCTGATGCCAGATCTACGACTTCACTTAGTGAAACCCGCCCTTTATACTTTATAAAGGACTCTCTTTAAAGGAAAAGTCAAGTTTGACTCGATCAGGATACTCTGAGAGGGTGGAGCATATACAAGTCTATCTCGGGTACGTAAGCTGATCTCATCCTTGACCTTACTCTGCTAGCTGGCTAGTTTCTCCCGCTAGTACGCCTTTGTGAATGATAGAGGTAAAGCCCTTACTTGCTTACTTGTAGGAGAGAATCCAAACTATGCCTACTGGGATAAGGGGCTCCCGCCCTGTGGAAATTGCTGGTGTCTATCTTGCACCCTCTTCCTTGTCTTGAGAGTGTGCAGCGTGCCAGGTAGGAAATCATCGATCAAATCTGGAATCCGCGAAGGGGAAGGGACGGTACGCTTTGATTGACCAGCTCCGCCAATTCAATTAGGAAAGAGACAAGGTCTGCCACCGATAGGCGGGGGTCGAATCATGATTGGGCTGGGGCCTTTTTTGGTACGTAAGCGGGTGTGTCAACTTCTCTTACTTCGACCGGATGGAAAGGTCCTCCCCTTTTCAGGGCCTATGTTCTTGTTTTCCCTTATGTATGCGCACGCGTAAAGGCATGTGGTCTCGATCTTTTACCGATTACAGTAATAGGGGATTTCACCCCTTCCTATCGAGGAAGGAGGCACCAGCTCCTACTATTGATTCTTCATATCCGGCTTAGCTGGAACTTCGTCCTCTAAATAAAAGGAAAAGGAAGGAAGAACCGTCGCGACCGATCCCCCCAGAGAGCTAGACTTATAACTATCCCTCAAGATATGCCAAAAATATGTGCTTTAACGCGGGTTTAGGACCCTCAACGATAGACACCATTACTGAGGCTGTAAACGTGGCTTGAAAGCTTCTTTTTTTCAGAGTTCCTTTACTGTGTAATGAGCAATAGAGCTAAAGCAGCACGGTACGAATCTCCCGAGTCGACGGACGTCTCGCGTACGCCTAGACTTCTTATTCCACGAGTGCGTCAGGTATTTTCATAGAATCTTATGTTTTACTGGGAGGTTGGAGGTATCGGGTTGGACCGCAATATCATGATAGTTATAGGGCGACACTCTAATTAGCGAAACTCCTGTCGAAAGGCTTTACAGGGAAAACCATAGAGTCGAAGCGAACACACGCTTTTAAATAAGTCAGCCGACGCAGACACAGAAAAAAGGAACAGTCAGACACAGGCTCGGACACTACAGATAGTGACTCCACCAAAGTGAGCAGTGGCACTCCACCGTTCACGATCAAAATAGGATAATGTTACTCACACTAGCCCCATTTTATAGCCTCGCACTTCGGACGGAGGGGAATCTCTCGGATTTCATCCTCTCTGTTCCGGGAAGATAGCCATAATCCGAGTCTTCGAGAGAACAGGACCCCATGGTGGAGGCAAGAAGAAGTCTTCGAATCACGAACATTCGCCGATGAGCGGAAAGAAGAACTAAGCGAACAGACTACAGACGTGCAGTCCGATCTTACAAGCTGGGCAGATACAGGTGTCGAATTAGATTATTCTGAACAAGAATGGAAGGAAATGATGCTGTATCCATAAAACCTCCTCCCAGTGTTGATCTGCCAACACTTTCACTTTCTGCGCCTAAGAGAAAAGGTCCTCATTCCAGGCTCTCATCGCCCCTTGCCCTTAGCGTCCCGGACCTTTAATCACCAGCAGTTGCTCCTCTTGTTCCTGCCGCTACCTCTTTTGAGACAATCTTCCTCCCGAATAAGTGCTCCCAGACTTCATTCTATCTATGAAGGGGATAAATCAACGGATAACTTATGAGATTTGGCTTGCTAGTTCAATCTTAACGGGCTAGCCACTCGTTCCCCAACAGCCGCTTTAGCTTAGTGTTCGGTTCTTGCGACTGTGAGCTCTGAGCATGCATGATCTGACGTTCGAAAGAGGATCCGCTGCATGAAGGGTCGCTGTTCCGCGAGACGTAGAGTTTGATTCCCGTCTGTTAATTCAATATGCTCTTCCCGCTTAGGTTAGCTGTACTCTCGTGTAGCAGTTAACGCTTGGTGGATAGGGCGAATCCCTTCCTTAAATAGATCGATTAGCTGCGAAGGGGCCCGCTTACCCACTCCCCTTCCTCCCATTGCTAGGAGCCTCGCCCTTTTGACTTGATAGATCAAGAAGACTACAACCGATAGTGGATCGCCTTTTGCTTAAATAAGCAAGATAAGGTAGATCTTCAAATAGCTAGTATACGAAAGTAAAGTAGTCACTTCCGTCGTTCAGGAAGAAAGACTTCGCCTAATTCTTTTGAATCCCGGCCCGGTTTCCCCCCACTAACTAATTAGCTTACGACCACTGAACAAACTTGGTTGACGAACATAGTTTATGCGCCGCTAATGTAGCGGCTTGTCGAGCATTTGACAAACTCACACCATCCATTTCAAATAGGATTTGTCCCGTGGACACACGAGCAATCCAACCCGTAGGATTTCCTTTTCCTCTTCCCATTCTGACTTCTGTAGGTTTTCCGGTAATAGGGATATCCGCGAAAACTCTTACCCATATCTTACCATTTCTTCGGAATTGTCCGCTCATAGCACGATGGAAGTGTCCGATTATAGCCCGACGCGCTGCTTCAATGGCTCGATATGAAAGACGACCTGCTCTACAACTTTTAGTGCCATATCTTCCAAAACCAAGTTGTGTACCGTCCGCTTTGCAACCCCTACTACATCTGCCTTTACGATATTTAGTATATTTCGTACGTTTTGGATATAGCACGCCCCTTTCTTTTTTGACTATATGAAATCCACACTTTGACACCTAAGATTCCGTAACGAGTAGATACTTCCGCAGGAGCATAATCGATTTTCTGGTTAAATACATTACGAGATATTTTTCCATACTTTCCGCATTCAGTTCTAGCTATTTTTGCACCTTTTAATCGACCTGAACAACATATACGGATCCCCGTAACCCTCTTTTTCATTACTAATGGAATATTCTTAACTATTTTACTAAAAATGGAACGAAATGATCTTGTTTTTTTGGTCCTCAGTTGAAAAGAGATGTCTTGAGCAATCGGAGAAGCACTTTGATAAACAGATTTGATCTTGACCGATTCAATTAAGGTATTAGTGTTTGTTCTATTAGACAACAAAGATCGCATTTTTTTCACTTCGTTCAAATAAGAGTTGTACCCGTACGGAATTCTTCTGTTTCTCAGTATGATCTCTATCATCATCTCTATTCCCTTTATCAATTCTCCTATCCTACCTAGGTCTATGAATTTCTCTATCAATTCCATTACCTTATCCTTAGCCATGAGGTTCCAACATTTTCTCCAACATTGACCTAGGAGTTGTTCCCGGGCATTCTCAAAAAAAAGGTTATTATACACCCCAACCCCATCCCTTGGAAAAAAAAAGGTAGCACCGAAGAAAGGAAAGAGTGAGATGGTGGTTTTTGTTGTTCCCGCGAAGCGAAGATCATTCGCCAAGCGAATGAAGTGGGTCAACCTCTTTTTGGCTTCGGCCAAACACTTTTTCTCGCTGGTCGAGCTTTCTACAAAAAAAGCGATGCGAGAACGTATTCTCTTATCTAAGCTTCTTTCCTGTGCATTAGCTCCCCCCATCGTAGATGGTTCAGCCACGCCCGGTGCCACGAAATGATTTAGAACTACGACGGGGTCGAAATGCATTTTGTTCTTTGTATTCAATAAGTATTGCATGACCGAATAATTCAAGGAAGAGCGCACTGCGGGGAGGGTCCTTTGTTGTAGATGACTCCTCGGGCCGCCGGAGCGGGACTTCTTTGGGAAAAAGAACAAGAATAACTTCGTTTTTATGAAGGAGTCGTCATTTTCTATCAGGAAGGCTATGCCATTTACAACCCCGGCGTATTTCGGATGCGCCCCGCTGACCCGAAGTGATTTAGAAAGATTCTTCTTTATCGATGGTGATCGGTCATGGTATCCATAGCCTTGCTTCTTTTTCGGCCAAATCCTTCTTTCGTTTTGCTTCTTCCGATCGTCGAGCCTAATCGACTCGACTCTTTTCCCCGACCCCTGGCCTCTCACTTCCTTTCGTTCTTCTTCTGTACCGTCGCTTGAATGAAGACACCCGATCGGCCCGACTTTCCCAAATTCCCACCGATGGTCCTTCGCCTTTCCGGGTCTGGATTTTTCGCGTCGTTTTAGTCGTCGCGGTCGACGGGGAAGAAAGAAATGAATGAATGTTCTTTTGGGAAAATGTATAATAATACACCTACCGAGGCGAAAGCCAAAGGTGAGTCTCGTAGGTGGACGTATCGAACCGAAATAAGATCTCAGATTGAGATCTTGATACACGGATTTCCCATAATAATAAATAGAGTCAATGGTGACTCCGCCGGTGGGAAGAGCCGCTTCCTTCTTGCTTGATAGGGGGGGCTTCTATTCACCAACGCAGACTAAAAGAAAAGTGCTCTCCGAACCGTGCTGGATAGTGACCCATCACACGGCTCTCAAACCCAACCTGTGGTGGATCCCGGGAGACAAAGTCAAAGCGCTTGATCCTTTGCCCCATACTTTGAGATGCTCCTCCTCGTCGATCAAGGATTTTGATTCTCGTGATAGGCTTAGCTTTAAGCCGCTATCGTTCGGTTCGGATAAGTCAAGTCCCTTCGGTCGGTTCGCTCAGGTGGTCTTCCCTTATCTTCCCTAACGTTCAGAGTTGTTCTGGTTTGAGATGAGAAAGGAGCACCGGCCGAGCGCCATGAATGAATAAGAAATTGACAGCAGAGGGAATCAACGATTCTTATTCGACCGAGTTATAGCTAGCAAGATGTCGATTACACACCGGAGGTTGGTAAGAACTGAGGGACAATGCCCCCTAACCTAAGTGGACCTACCAGCGAAGCAACTGGTACTTGATCGGGCGGGGGGCGGTTTGGTTTCGTGCAACGCCCTCGCGAAGAGGCAGTTGTCATTTGAAAGGAAAGGCCCTTTCTTTCTTATTAGAAAAGCCTAAACGTCCTTTTTTTTTGAAAACTAAAGCCGCTAACGCGCCTTTTTACTAAGAAACGAATCTAAATAGTTGCCCTTCTTTCTCAAAGTCAACTTTATCACTTCTTGCTTTAGTTTAGTTTGATTGCAACTAGCGCGCTTGACTAATAAGATAGAAAGTCAAGGCTCCTCTCCTCTTTTACGAATCTACAACTCTCTTTAATGAGCGAGACTCCGCCCATATCCCTACTAGTGGTTATTCTTCATTTTCCATTCTATCATTTGTTTGACAGCTTAAACTAGGTTCCCCTTTAGATAGGTTTTTGCTTTTTTTTATCAAGATAGGTCAAGGGCGCGTCGGAACGGTCGGTAGCTGCTTAGTCTCATCCGACGACTTAAATAAAAGTTTCCTTGTACTGCTTTTTTTCTTTGAAAAAAAAGAAGGAAGGGGGTCGATTTAGGCTCCTTCCCTTCTACTGCATAGCTGCGCTAGCAGGTACTACGAGCCCTCTGCCCCACGCATCTAACCAGCTCGCGTGGTTCACCGGTTCCACCGAAAACTCTCATTTGTTTGTTGAAGCGGAGCATAGTGCGCTTTAGGCGCCGAGCGAGAAATGTCTCTTCTTTCGTTTCGGGTTATTCACTGATCTGAAACTTAGCACTTCTTTTCTTATTGATTCCAAGGGCGGCGGCATTCTTGAATGAAGTCTATCCGAACCGAATTAGCACTTCTCAGATCAGGCTAGGCCTCTCCAGCTGAGCTGGGCGCCGGGGCCCTGGATGCGCTAGCGATTGGCACATAGGGGAGTGGTTGCCCGGGTTTCTCGGCCTGGTATCCTGCACCTCGCGTTCATGATATCTACATTCAACTGTGCCCCGGAGACACGGTCGAAGCACGCCCGCCCAGTGTGCTTCTTTCACGACATGCTCTAGTCCTGGGTGTCTTTCAGTGGTCTTCTAGCCTTAGAATAGAAGAAGTCGCCCCGGACATCCGCAACGTCCTCCCACGCCTTTTTATATTTAAAATCTGGGACAAACTGAAGGAAAAGACTGACCCATTCGGTGACTTTCGCGGTCGCCCTCACTGAACCAACTTGAATCTGAACTACGATTCAGATCAAGTCTTACCGAAATCGGATTTCCTTTTCGTGCCATATGTACTTAGACTTGACTTTTTTCCCCTTTTTTATTCCCGGTCCAATATTTGTGCTCGAAGGTCTTCGTTTCCGTGTATCTGATCTCCTCTGCTCTTAGAGATCTATCTATGAATCGATCTAGACTATCCTCTATCCGGATAGATATGTCCCTTATGAGCGACTACGCCGATCTTTATATGTTTTGGCCACGTTCGTTTCCGCTCCGAAGAAGAAGGTTTGGATCTTTCAATCTTATGTCGTGAGGGATGTGACCTATGTTAGGTCCATAAGATACCACAGCTTTTGGTGTTCTATGATTCACCTCCGAATAATGAGTAGGTAGTTCTATTCTTTTGATTTTTCTATTCTTTCTTTTTCTATTCATAGTAAACTGATGGGGGGATGCGGAGCAATAGGTCGAATTACTATATAAAGAAGAGTTGTAAACTATAGGATTTCTTGTTTGAGTAGGAATATGAATATTTCGGTTTTTCTCGTTCCTTCTCTTCGATAAGAATAGGGATTTGAAATGATATAAATTCCTATTCATTCTGTTGTGCTCATCGAAATAACTGCCTAAGCATACTTTTTTGGATCCAAACTTCTTTGTGTCTTCTTCTTGCATAGAAGAACGCAACTGTTGCAAAAACTTGGATTTTAGTAGTAGGCGGCATTCCTTCTTAGTTTTGAGTTTTCGGAACCATTCTGTTTTGGTTCTTCTCCACATTCTGACCGGGCGATCCAGAAATTTTCCTATGAATTTCTCAACTGATATTTCGATATAGAAAGATCTCCTTATTTCTTCACCGCGGGTTCTCGCATCATTTTCTCGAAAAGATATTATATCACCGTGGGACACTTTAAAATGAATAATGTTTACCATTCGATTATTCACACAAACCCTTCGATGACTTATCGGCTGCCTTGCTTTAGGAAGAGTTTCACGAAAATGGAGACGAACCGGAATAACGTCCGATCTTGTTTCTGGATTGAGTAGAAAAGGGATATATGATCGTTTTCTTCTTCTGTGCATCTCTGTGATGGGTAAATCTCCATGAAAAATGGACAACTTTCGTGTAGTTTGTGATTGAATGTAACTGTTAAGATTTTTTCTCGAATAAATCTTTCTCTTAATAGATCTCTTCTTGTTTCTCAATCTTTTGAGAATGCGGCGTTGTATTATTGTAAGTTCTCTGTTCCAAACATTTCCTGAAAGTAGACGACAAGTTTTAAATCTTAATGCAGGCAAGGCATATCTCGTTGAATCAGTCTTTTTCGCCACATCGCGTATAACAGGAATCGAACCCCCTCTGCTGCTGTCGGGCGGATGGAGAATGCAATACTTCGACTCAGCAACTTGAACTTGTTAGGAGTGGGGTTTAGCTTGCCCCTTTATTCTTATTAGTAAGATAGATGTGGAACCCTATTAATATTAATTAATAAGGTAAGCTTCCACCTTTCTTCAGCTGGTGCGCAGGAGCGCACTTACGTTTTCCCCTTACTAGTCAAGGGCTTTTATGAGTAGAGATCTCCCGCCAGCTCTCTTCCTATCACTTCACTTCGTTCGAGAAATCTGATCTCACCGGACCGGGCGAAGGGGAAAGAAGGTATGGGAACAACAAGGGGAGAGGGCATTACTTCAAGTCCGAGAAGAAACTCTTCCTTATAATATAAAAACCTCTCTTCCGAATCAGTCCTCCTATGGGTGAATTGGACCAAGGTCAGTGCTTTCGACTTCCCAGGACAGTTGACTTTATTGCGTACTTCTTTCCATCCTGAGAAGGAGATCCTTTGGAAAGTGCCTAGAAACTCTTCTTCATACGCTTATTCTCTGACCAGAACGCCGTATCATGCAACAAGAGTTCCAACCTATTCTTTCTAACTAAGAGCAGATTCGCCGCAACGAGCTTATTTAATGTTTAATGCCAAACCCTACTGACTGAATGGCTTCCCCTCCCTCTTCCGGGCTTTATTGCCAAAAGTGATTCTAGCTTGAATGGAACCCACAACAATCCGAATCAAATCCAGATGCCAATCCAATGAGTTCGATTTCCCGCAGCTGGAAGTAAAGCTAGCAGCGTAGTCGCCGACAGTTGGGGATTACAGACCCATTGCTTGCTGCAACGTTACAACCAAAGTCATCTCGAAAATCATGGCATTGGCTCCTATTCTTGGCACGCTAGTGGATCGAGCACAATCCGCCTTTGTGGAGGGGCGAAATATGATGTATAACATACATCTGGCGCAAGAACTTCTGAGACAGTATAGCAGGAAAAGACCCAACTTCTTAAACTTAAAGTGGATCTCAGAAAAGCATATGATTAAGTCAATTGGGATTTCCTTCATGCAGTTCTGGAGGGGCTGGGCTTCCCGAACAAGTTCATCAGTTGGATGATGGAATGTGTGTCAACTCCATCTTATTCCCTTGCACTGAATGGCAGCCTTCAAGGACTCATTAAGGGGAAAAAGGGCCTTCGTCAAGGGGATCCTTTGTCTCCTTTTATGTTTGTGCTATAACTTGAGTACTTTTCCAGATCCTTGAAGATGGCAACAGAAAATTCTGATTTCAACTACCATCCGAAGTGCGGTCAGATGCAGATTACTCACTTGGCCTTTGCGGACGATCTTATGCTTATGGCCTTCTTTCCGTTCGAAGAGGGTAAAGAATATCGATCAAGAGGGCACGGGTTTCGCCGAAGAGATCGGGGAAGAAACAGCAGAATGAGTATGCGACCTATGCAAGGCGCCTACATTCTGCTGTGGATGTTGTAGAAAGAAGCCCCCCTCCTCTTATCACAAGGAAAGAAAGTTGTACCATAAAGTGCAAACGAGACTCCGCATCTAGATCCACTTTCAAACAGCGGATTCTGAGACTTCTATCAAAGAGCGTATTCTCGGCATCAATGCACCACCCCTGGCAAGATCCGATCGGAAATAAAGAACCCAAGAGGAATTCGAAGAGTGGCTTAAAAGCTCCTTGCATTTCTCAATCCAGTTCTTGCAGAACCTTTAAGCCATTCCATTTCCCTTCATTTGCACGAGATTCATATTTCTGAATGGGGATTCCACTAATAGAACAGAACCCGAAATCACTTTCTAGCTTAAGGCTTAATAGTTATCCCTTCTAACCAAAAGGAAACCAAGGAAAGCAGTCAAGCCGAAACCAGTGCCATCCTCAAATAACCCAATAGGCGTACGAATATCTGCTTCGAAAGGACCAAGAGAGTCTTTATTTACGCTATTCAAAGCATCTCGAGAGAAGCAGTCGATTAGTGAGCATCCCATCTCATAAGGAAAGCCGCCAGGCTTGGTTGCGGGGGAGAAGGACTAAGGATCAGTCTAATGGGACCTAGAGGAGATAGAAGCTGTAGTTAGTGAGTTGCCTGCCTTCGGGCTGAACTGCTGACTGACGAAATGACTTATTAAGTTAAGAGTAGCCTAGCAATGCTCAAAGATCTCGCCTAGCGGGAAGGATTGCTGCTAGATTCTATACCAACGCATTCTCTCCATCAAAGAAGGAAAGTCGAATCGCAAGGGCTTTCGCGTTAGGTTCGGCCTGGTTCGATTATACACGCAATTAATGAGCCTAAACTATAGGGTTATGGGGGGGGGGTACTCGAGCCTCAAGAAAAGCGTGTATTTCCAGTTTAAGTTTAGGAAGAGAGAAAGACGAATTCCACTAGAGAAACTGGAATTTCACTCTTGAATATGAATTCAACAGAAGTCTATTTATATGAAGGAATCTCTTTGATGAATAAAGTAGAGGAAGAAAGACCCCCGGGTGCCTTCCTATGTTGGAACTCCCGCCAATTTCATTACCTGCACCTGCTCATGGTTGACTTTCTGGCATATTGACTATCTTCGTATATTATTTATTTCATATGTTATATTCTTCTTCTCTAGAATAGAAGAATTCTACTTTTATTTCCAACATATTTCAATAAAGGAATTGGTGGATCTCTCCCATCAGACAGATCAACGGCACCGGGCATGGGATACACAGGCAGAAGAGCTGATTTGACCGGGCAGACCAGACGAGCGAGATTGATTTAAAGCGAAAGCGCTGTGCCAACTTGCATACAAGATTTATATATGGATTGGATACTCTATAAAAATAAAGACTCTTCATAAGTCCTTTCGTACAAGCTATTCAAAGTCTATGGGCTTTATTGGCGGTACTTCGACCGCTAAGCCTCGCTTATGCACCGAGAAAGATCGTCGATAGGAAAGCTCTGTTACGCACCAACGACGGCCCCTTCTCTTTACCTTTCTCGTCCCCTACTGCTGGCTTGAATGGGAGAAAAGGGGCGGCTAGCGATGTCTCATATGTCAGTAGCAGTGAACATGACAGCAAGGCCAGGTAGGCGAAGATTCTTCTCCCTAGTTTACGGGTTTACGAAAGGTATAGGAAATGTATTCGGTCTCTCCCTGCCTTTAATCATTGAGACTAAAGGCCTAGGCACCATCTCTCGTCTTTAAAGGCAGCTAGACTTGTACTAATTATAGTAGATAAGTGGGCACATGACCATTACAGCCGACAAGCCTACCATGCAGCCGTGTACTTTTTATCTTAAATCAAGCTCGAAGCCCTTTAAGAAGGGACTTTTTCTTCCGCTCTCTGTTTAGCTTAGCCGATGAAAGATCATAAGATAAGTCAAAGGTTATTCCCTTCCAATTCCCTTCCGGGTTCAGCCTAGGTGCGCAAGCTCTATACAATTAAAGATGGGCTAGAAGGCCTCAATTCCTCGTTTTAACGCGGGTTGCCTATCTGAGGTCATATCAGTAATTAGGGGGTCGGAAAGTAGCCTTTTTCTATACAAAGATTGGCCTTGTAGCGATTCCCAAGTAGAATTCTATAATCAAAGAAGTCAAGTCCATACCTTAGAACAAGCTAAACGGGGACTTATGAAGAAAGAAAAGAGAGTCCGGACGTGGAAATTGATCTGTTAATAAATGTAGCTAAGCCGGATTCCCGATATTGAATAGGTTGAATAGGAAGGAAGCAGCATACGCCCTAAAGGGAAACGTAGCGAACTTAGGCAAGTGAGCGAGTGGTAGAGCAGTGGTTCGCGCCGGAAGGGTTCTTCTCTTTCTTTTATTGAACTTGTCCAATATATTATACGAGTACCACTGGTTCAATTGGAATAGTTGTCAAATGTGAAATAGAAAGAGAGAGTTCTACATGACTTAAGAAGTAGTAGACTCGATCTCGAGTGACGAAGTGATGGAAAAACGCTAGCCTGAAGTACGAAATCCTAGATCAGAGCTTGGGTTGAAAGATTACCAGAATTGGAAGGGTTCCCAATCTCCCTCATTGGCGAATGCTCCGGCTTCAGAATCTATGTCGTCAAGTGCCCTATGTGAAATGCTATGACTCTATCCAACCGCACGCACGGATGCATTCAAGGAGCAAGAAGATCTATATTAGGCTATAAAAGCCAAGATGAAATCTATAACCAGAAGAGAGCGCTTTAAGCCCAGTTCTACTTTTGAAGTCTAATCACCCATGGCTGTGTCCCCACGAACCCTTTCTCTTACAGAAGTTTGACTTCTCCTTCCTCTTAGAAAGAAATGAGAAAGATGGAAGCCACTCCAGAGAAGATGACCATACCATAGTAAGGTCTGAAGCCTAATAAGAATAAGATACCAGCAGGCTCTCCGCGGGGATACTATTTAGACGAGGAGGTGATTCACATAGATTAACTAAGACATCTATTTATTGTAGAAATGGTCCCAAGGGTTTGACTTTTTAGGCGGATGCCAGAGGCACAAACAAAGGCTATTGATGAAAGAGAAGCTTAAGCTAAACCAGGATAAATTCCACGCTCAGCGGTTGCAACCTTTCCAGGTACGTCCATTATCTTCCTTTCTTCCACGTACAATCTGTCTGCCTATGGTCTTGCATATGCCGAATGCCGAAATCCGGCCTTCTAAGGAGACTTTCCTACCGCCTACCCACGAAGCTCAGAAGCTGGACATTGAATACTTCCTCTGGTTTACGATCCTTTGGAATCCCTTTTAATATACCGAAATATAGCGCTTTCGCGAGGCTTGACTGGCCAAATAGGTTCCTCCCTATGAAGTCAGATTCACTCGTTTATTTAATTGAATAGTGTCTTTAGAAGACATTCTTCAATCACACCTCCCAAAGAACACTCCATCCAGATGCACTAGTCCTTGGCTACCCAGGATCGCTACGTGACTATCTAGTTTTCATGCAGAGAGTTATGGTTCACATAGATTGACTAAGACCTTGGTACACATATATTTCTATTGGAAAAGTTGTCCCAACGAAATGTGAAAGAAAGCAAGTGTTCTAAAGCTCTTGTTCAGGAGCTCCTTCTTTGAAGTTCGCGAAGTCTGATTGCTCTACTCTAAATGACTTGCTTGAGTCCCGTCCTTAGGACTAGAAAGATAGGACTTTCCATCAACAGAAACAGAAGGAAGTATTCAAAGCAAAGCCTTGACTCTTTAGCAGGTATGGGCCTGGAGCTTTAAGAGCGCGTGGGGGCATTCCAATAGTCCTTCCTCGCACAAGGCCGGGCGGCGTGTGGTTCTTCAGGATTAGCTTCGTTTTCCTTTGGTTTATATTCAAAATCTAAAACAACCCGGTAATCTTCGTATTCGTAAAATAAGGCTGACGCCCCTGCGCAGCCTAAGTCAGATTCTCACTTCACTGCTTCTTTCCTTTCTATAAGATATATCTGGATGCAATTCAACCTGGCGTGATCTTTTATCGTAAATGAGGAAAGATGAATTCGATCTATTGGATTGATCAGTGATTCGGTATGTTGGAGCAGGAGTCATCTTGTCCCCAGGATCCTTAACCCGCGAGCAAAAGGCTTCAGCCCTGGGTAAGACCTCGATTGAAGCACTCCAGTGTAATCCGAAATGGGTTCGTGACGGACGGGGCTCGGAAGGTGAAGCTCTGGCTGCCGAATCATGATTTGATTTTATAGATTGGCTTCGTGTTCCGTGTACCAAGACTCGACCTAAGCTTGATTTAGCTCGAGCTTCAACCCACACTTTCTTATTGGAAAAACCAAGGCAATGTACTATACAAGTCTTCCCTCTTTTGTAGAGCGAGAAGCGGAAAAGGAAATATCCAATTGTTTGTTAATTAACAATGAAAGTCCGAAACTGCTTGACTCCAATTTTGAACTGGTTTAGGGGGGAGAAAGAAAGAAGTCCTTTTATTGATAAAGAAAATAGTAATAATACTAATATTAGTAATCAGGCCGTTGTGAACGAGCCGCAAGGCAAAAAGAAAAAGTGGCCCGGACAAACCAACAACGACAGCGACAACAGCGGCGGCAACTCCGGTGCCGACAGCCCGCTTGATCAATTTTCTATTGTCCCATTGATTCCTATGAAAATAGGAGACTTGTATTTCTCATTCACAAATCCATCTTTGTTTATGCTACTCACTCTCAGTTTTGTCCTACTTTTCTTTTATTTTGTTACTAAGAAGGGAGGAGGAAAGTCAGTACCAAATGCTTGGCAATCCCTGGTAGAGCTTCTTTATGATTTCGTGCCGAACCTGGTAAACGAACAAATAGGTGGTCTTTCTGGAAATGTGAAACAAAAGTTTTTCCCTTGCATCTCGGTTACTTTTACTTTTTCGTTATTTCGTAATCTGCAGGGTATGATACCTTATAGCTTTACAGTAACAAGTCATTTTCTCATTACTTTGGGTCTCTCATTTTCTCTTTTTATTGGCATTACTATAGTGGGATTTGCAAAAAATGGACTTCATTTTTTAAGCTTCTCATTACCCGCAGGAGTCCCACTGCCGTTAGCACCTTTTTTAGTCCTCCTTGAGCTAATCCCTCATTGTTTTCGCGCATTAAGCTTAGGAATACGTTTATTTGCTAATATGATGGCCGGTCATAGTTTAGTCAAGATTTTAAGTGGGTTCGCTTGGACTATGCTATGTATGAATGATCTTTTTTATTTCATAGGAGATCTTGGTCCTTTATTTATAGTTCTTGCATTAACTGGTCTGGAATTAGGCGTAGCTATATTACAAGCTTATGTTTTTACGATCTTAATCTGTATTTACTTGAATGATGCTATAAATCTTCATTAAAGTGGTTCTTTATTTATAATTGAAGAAAAGCGAAGAGCGAGTTTACGAGGCCCGGATAAGCAGTTTCTGCTTCTACACGTACGCCAATGCATCGGCTCTCTGGCCTCAAAACCACACCCGAAGGAAGGCCAGCCCAGAGCCCTTCGAGGCTAGGAAACGATTCTGATTTTGGCCAGCCCTCGGGAACACCAGCAAAGGCAACTTCCAAGTCAGCGGAGCCTGACAGCCCGACCTCACTCAGGAATAGACACTTGAAAGGCCCTCAATCAAAGGAAAGAAAGAGTCTCTTTCCCGGAAAAGTCTCCTCTCGCTCCTCGATCTCGAACTTATATGGTCCATTGTCCTTGAAAAGAATTTACAGGCGAGTTGTAACCAGCGGTTAAGGCAATCCACTTCTTGCTTTGTGGGACTGGAGCCATTCCCCCCGTTTGCCTTTTCTGAAGCTAAATCGTGGATGAGTCGTTCTACAAAAGACCCGGCAGATTGAATGCCCTTCGGAAACTTGTCGGATTCCTCCTGAATAAGGGGCTTGGATGAGCTTGGCTAAGTCGGATTTGATAGTCCGACTGCGTTCCAAATCAAGCTGAAAAGGATCCTCTCGGGTTATCGAATATCATAAAAGAGAAGAATGGTGGTTTCGATAATCAAATGGAGTAGCGATTAGTCGTATCAATCGCAATGGAAAGCCCATGAACTACAATTGCCTATAAAATGGATATTCCATAACCTGACTTTCGAAAGCCTTACCCTTCGACTCGACAGTCTTTCTTTCATAGCCTTCCTTATGCTTCTCCTTCATCAGATCCTTCTGTTCTGTAGACTAGGTCTTGAAGAACCTATTATTTTGAGTCTTTCTTCGGCCCTTCGCTCTTTATTATTATTACTGCTGAGGTTATGGCGAGGGGTATTCACCGTCTTATCTCCTCGAATCCTTCCTTACAATTGACTTCAGGAGGTCCTTTGGTTTCCCATTTGAGTTACGCAGATGACATCATTCTTTTTACCAGGGCTTATGCTCCAGGGATCACCCAGTTGATGGATTTCTTGAAGGATTATCAACAGGGGTCTGGGCAACAGGTGAATATTGCTAAGAGTGCTATTCTTTTTAGTAGCAGAGTGGCCGAGGACGCCAGACAAAATTTGCTTAATCTTACTGGTTTTCAACTCAAGAACTTTCCTATTACCTATCTGGGCGTCCCATTATCCAAGGGAAGGAATAAGATTGTTCTATTTGATGGTATTTTAGCTAAGATTCGCAATCGTTTGCAGGGTTGGTACAGACTGACTCTTGGAGCTGGGGGACGTTTGACTTTGATTAAATCAGTGCTGAATTTGATGCCTATTTATCTGCTCCAGGTACTTCACCCTCCGAAAGGAGTTCTGAAACATATATATAGACTGTTCTCCAGGTTCTTTTGGGGATCTTCGGATGATAAGAGGAAGATCCATTGGTCGGGATGGGAGAAGATATGCAGGCCTTTTATTGAAGATGGTATCGGTGCGCGACGTCTTTCTGATGTTTCACAATCTTTTGCTTTGGTGGAAGTTTCGCACGCAAAAATCTTTAGGGGCTGACTTTATGATGGGGCGAAGGCCAATTCGAGCGTCCTGCCAAACCGCTAGGTGAACAAAGAAATGAATCAGTTGCTTCCTCAGGCGCAGGCAGAGATGGCCTTGCCCGGGAGGTTGCTGTAGATGTAGAAATGGCTCAGTAAGAGGATCCATCTTCTCAACTATTTACAAGACGGGCGGATGAACCACTAAGAGCGAAGGCTCCGGCTAAACAACCAGAGCACGCTCAACAGACGACTACCGTTGCACACGAGACTGCCGCGAAGACGACTCAAGATGCAGGCAAAGCAGACCCAGATCAAGCCCGACGAGGTGTCTCGGAACCAAGACTGAGGGGCGTGGGAAGCCGCAACTGGGTAAGCTACATAGAACTTCTCGGTCTCAGGGCAGGCTCAACCGGTGCCTGGAGTCTTACCTACCCAACCTCTCCAAAGGGGCCTAGTCGCCCCATTTTTCCCTATCTTAGGCCACCTTTTAGCCCCATTCCATTGGGGACGACCCCTTGACATAGATTCTGAAGCTATGAAGGGCAGGTCTTTCAGAGCCTATCGCTAAATCCAATGAAGTCTTTTCTGCCGACCTGCCAACCGGCCGGGGGAAGTGTGAGACTGCCCCTTCTTTTGAAGATGAGGGGTCAGCACCAGTGAGAGAAAGTAGTTCCAATCTTCTTGCCAAGGTGAACTGACCGGTTATAACTAAGCACTAAGCAAACCTTCGCCCCAACCATATGTATGCACTCTATGATGGCGCCAACCATGAACAGGCAGGAAAGAGACAGCGGCGATTAGCCCTTTCTATCACAGACTTCGGGTCGGGAAGGACGTTGCCAAAATAGATCCTGTACCATTGAGATAGAGAGCTGCGAGGAGATTCTTTGGTTAGGCGGTGCGAGAAGAGAGTTCGGATTAGTGGCTGATAGGTAGTTTAGGAGAGAAGCCAGACTAGTGGCATTGTGTATTGACTTCTTAGTGAGATATGAGATAGTGGTTGAGTACAGAGTCAGTACGAGTAGGCGTAGGAGTGATGAGTGGCAGGAATCCATGTGGTCTTAGTGTAAACCTTCATACATTCTCTCATTAAGGTGGAGGATGTAGAGGTTGACCACCTCTTCCCTTTCCTCAATGGCCTATCGCCAATCCAAGTTTCGATCGGACGGGCGGCACTCGACAACTCCTGCGGTTAGCTGCATTACAATAAGGCCCAAGTAGACGTTGCCAGCCAGGATCTGCCGATCGGTAGTTCGCCTCCATCCACGGTACCCCGAGAAAGAAAAGATTTAAATCCCTTCACCTTCGGTTGAGATAGAATCACCAATCTTTGACCTTCTTTCGAAATCTCGTAAGAAAAAAAAAGATGTTCAGTTCAGCTAAGGAATTGAGTTCATCAAATTCTTTACGAAATGTCGTAAGAGAAGAAGAGTGAGAAGGATAAAGTGTACATTGGGTCCTAATCAAGACTAAGCTGATCAAGCTTGCTTAGCACAGCCCCCTTACTCGGGGGAGGCATAGAAGCAACTAGAAGCTCCGTTAGACGCAGCAGAGGAATCTTCACGCTTAGAGGAAGCAGAAGATTACCTACCCCCTACCGCCTCTTCGATCCTTGGACCTTAACCTTTTTACCTTGTGGCAGGCGCACATCCACGTCCATGAACAGAGTCTGCCTGCGTGAGGAGTCAAATCCAAAGATAGGCTTTTCTGCCTTCTTTAGTTTACGATTTCATAAATGTTGTAGGCTAATTCCCGTCACGAGATACTTCTCGAGATGCAACTATATCCATGAAAACCCCTACTGGGGCAGGTTGGTCAGCACTTTCTTAACCTGCTTACTACGATTACTACGAAAGAAGATCCTCAATAGGCCCTTACTGGGCTATCATCACCCCCGGAAAAAGATTTTTAACCGCCGTCCTCTATAGTAATAGTAGTTATAGTCTGTTCTTCGAAAAAACCCCCTGGGTATTACATTAGCTTAGCTAGACTAAAAGGCATAGCCAGCCAGTATCCCCAAACAAACCCTGTTCTCTTCGTCAGTAAGCGAAAGTTCAGCAGCGGCAGATACAGTTAAAGAGACATTCCTAGCTACTTTAGAACGAGCTAAATGCTAGCCTAGAATGAGCTAAATAGGCTGTTGGAGTAGACTCTTCTGGTCGAGACCGATCCACTAAAGATAAAGAAAGGGGTCTTCTGCGAACTGAACTCCCAGGTGAGCCTGAAAAGAAAGGCTTGATTGGCAACCAAAAGTGATCGAATTCCTACACCCCCTTGACATTTAGGCACGCAAACCCGCGACCAAGGGACTGTGAGTATCCCACGTTTAGAAATATCCCCTGTCCAAATAAGCGCATTGCCGATTCTATTTCATTACTGAAATAGAGGTTCAAAAAGCTGTTTTTGATATGGATAATAGTCAAGCTCCTGGGATTGATGGTTTTAACGATGTTGACTGATTGCTCAGTCAATCAAACCTCATCTTTTATTAGGTATCAGGTTTCAGATCATCTGTCTTGGTTAAATCGCTTTCTTCTGTAAGACTACTCTCTATCTCTGTATTATTAATACTTTCCAAATCTTCTTTCTTTTCTATCACACCATCCTTAGTCTTGCAACTCAGCTCCTTCGTAACCTTTCCCTTTTCTCTTTCGTGAATTCTTTTACAGTCTTAAACTACCGAAGACTTTGGACAAATGCACTGGAGCTGGACGAGAGAATGCGAATCACTCGGATTTCTTCCTCTCGATCCCAGGACTAAAACCTCAGGTTTTATCCTTATTCTACATAATTTCCGAAATGAGAGAATCGGACCTAAACGCGTACTAAACCCTTTCCACTAGGCCCATCGGCTCTATACAACCAACTGGTACTAAACCTTTAAGCCATACTCAGTAAAGGTTAAAGAAGTAATGAGAAGAACTGCCTTAGCTCGAGCTTTTCAAAACTTTAGAATGCACTGCAGCACGAGGTTTTAGACCCATTGATCTATGCGCGGTTAACTACAGCAGCAACAAAACTTCAGATGATCTTTCAAGCGGGTACCTTAACTAGTGAGCACCTTCACTCGTACACGTACTAAACCCTTTCCACTAAGCCTACCAGCCATAGACATATGAATGGGAATAGCACACGCGGAACACGAAGCCAATCTTAGAATATGGATTGAAATAGGCCGAAAAAGTCTGATCTAATAGTCCCATAATAGAACTGATCTGCCCACCACCTAAAGACGGGGGTTGCTTCCCGCCAATCGGACGGGGACATATAACAAGAAGTGTTACTCTTCCCTTTCAGGAAGTGGAATCGATCTGGGATAATGAATCAAAGAAAGACCGATAGCTAGCACATGTGCCCCAAGGGCTCTTCGCGGAGTTGTGCTAAGGGAGACTGGCCGGCAGCTAATTGATTTTGGAGATATAATGATTGAGCTGGGGATAATGGCTTTACGGGCCGTCAGCCAAGGCGGGAGTCCTTTGAAGATGATGGGTATGCGACAGGTGAATGGGACGCTACCAGGGAACTACCACGGGAAGGGAGTGAACAGACTGCGGAATACGTCTGATGAACAGCATCTCTTTTGCTTGCTTGTGCAATAACCCACGAGGGGGTAAAAAGTCGCGATTCTTTTATATGAAATCGATGAGCCCTTCCGGAGATCTCTTCTATCCCGGATTGCGCCCGCGCTAGGAAGATTTTGGCTTTGGACTACTCACCGCTCACTTCCTCGGGCAGGTCCCTAGCCAGCGAAAAGAGTGCAGGCGGGGCGGGCCCCCTCAAAGTCGCGCTTGAGCTTCCATGCTTCACACACGCAATTCCGAAGTGGTGATGGTCTGATCTCCGCATAGTGAAAGGCTGACGTGCTTAACACATGAAATTTAGCTTCCTCCATTTTCCTATCTGCTTGGTGACGTTCCTCCTTTAGTAAACCTTTTTTAGCGAACCGCCCTTTTCCTTTCTAACTTTATAAAAGGAAGGCCCTCGTATTACGCCACAGTAGCTTCGGTCAGCGTGAGAGTTGAAGACTAAGGCGGCCGGTTCACTCTGTTAACCTCTACCTGAACTTCGTCCATCCTGTGTATGTAGCTTCCTTCTCTTCTTAAACGCATAGGCCTACTTCGCCATCCCTAGCTCAATGACTCCTCGCTCTCTTTGGACTTGGCTTCAGACGGTTTTTATGTATATCCCTGGACCTTCCTTCTTTTTGCATCTCATCTCTGCCTTAGTCTAGTCCTTCGTATCTTCTTTTCACTCTTTAGTTTCAATGCTCAATGGCAGTTATCTTTAGAAAGAGTAGGGGGGATGGATTTCCTGGGATGTCGATGAGGATGGAGAAGAATATTTTCCGTATGCTACTGAAGAAATATATATGTTAGCCCTAGCCCCATGCGAATAGACATAGAAGAAGATTCGTAGGCTAGGAGGAGCTTCTTACTTAAGGTAAGGCGGGTTCGGGCGGAGCTGGCATTAGCTTCAAGACTACTAGGCTCCAAGGCGGAAGGCGCAGACGATGATTCAGCCGAAGAAGGTTCGCGCGGTTCGGAATGAGCTTTTCAACTTCTGCCGTTGGACTGAACATCTGTGAAGCTTTGAGTTGCCTTCTTTGTCCCGTTGCTCGTCCCGGTCAAAAAGAGTCCCTTCTTTCCCACCTTTCAGCACGAAGGCATTCTTCTTCCAATTCTCGATCAGACAGCTCAGACAGTCTCAAATCTCTGGATTCAAAAAGCACTTCACCCGACGATGGAAAGGCGTGGGAGAACAAAGCGGTTCGGTGGCATCGGATCGAGGAACGGATGGCGGGGAAGCGTTCAATCAGCGGTAGGAGATGACATCCACTCGTCAAGTATGAATCTCTCGAAAAGTCCGATTTCGGTAAAAGCTTGCTTGCCAAGCTCCCAGACAGGGTTCAGTCTCGAGGACCTCCCTCGGGCATTGTATTGAATCCGACTGAGCTTGACAGGTTCGGACTTGCTTTTCCTATTTGATTCTCTTATTACTGAACTGGTGTATGAAAGACAAAAAAAGGGCTTTCTCCTAAGAAAGGTCTCTTCCTCTTCTCTAATGAATGGGAACACATCGAATGAAAAGGATGTCGAATGAGTGGAAAGATGGCACCAACTGCCTTGTGATAAATGGAATCTGAACTTGATTGGCTCCACCAGCAGCAGCCTCTAGAATCCAATTACGTTACCCATGGATGCCAAGACAATGCAGATGGCCCTTTCTTCTTCTCCACTTTACTGCCCGATTGACCGATGGCTCTTGAATGGCGGATTTGGTAGTAAAGAAAACTTATTCGCTAGGTTCCATATGGGGATTTTGAGTCTTGTTAGGCACGGTATTCGTTTTATGCCTGTTATCCACAGTCGACACCGCTATCCATGAGTTAGGCTAACTACTGTTAGCTCCCTAGGCACGTTAGCTCAGTATGAAACGTATTCCTATTACTATTATCCTTAACCCTACCATGGAATCTTCTCGTTAGCCCTCCATTAGACTGGAGGAAATAGTGCTTTCTTCAAAGCTAAAGAGAATGTCAAACCCGCAAACAGAAGGCATATTCTAGCTCTTTCTCTTCCCTTTGGACTTCAATGGGTTGCTTTATTCTTTCGATTCTGGGCCTAGGGAAATTGGCTTCACTTCATTCATTTTAGCCATGAGCTGTCCTTGCAAGCATCGTCTTCTATTGAATTGAATGTCTATCGCTTTTGTGCCAACCTTCTTTTGAGCCTAAATCGAATATTCAGACCCGGGGTCGGTTGCCCCTATGGCTCTCCTAAAACCCTTCATAAGGGATATGGCTATAATGAGAATCTCTTGCTTTCTGCACCCGCTAGTGCACATAAACTTTCGTTTACTTGGGCTCGTGAGGTGGTGGGAAATGGCCTGATCTATGCTTATGCTCTTGTCTAAGGAGTCCGCAGACTCTTATTAGACTGCTTGTGCCTATGTTTCGCGATATCCATGATGTTAATCTCTCTTTCCGCTCGTGAGCAGAATTCGTGCTAGACTAGCTCTACTATAACTATATAAATATATTAGAAAAGTGGTAAACTATAGGACTTCTTCCTCGAGCATTGAAATTGAGGCTTCACTTCTTCCCAGCCGGTTGCTCAGCTCTGTTGTTGGTCGGCCGCTAAGCTCAGTTGGTTTGGAACGCACTGTGTTGCTCATCTCCGTTCTCCCTCTAAAGGAAGCCGATTCTACGCCGTAAAGGTAAAGGAAGCGGGTGCCCAATCACTAGGGGGCGGTCTTCATCAAGCCCTTTCTGTAATAACAGATGCAAGTCTGCGCTAGCTATGATCTAGACTTAGACAACAATCAGGAGAGAAGATAAAGTGGCTAAAGCTACTATCTATATAAGTTTTCCAACCCTCCCTTGCCCACTTGAGTGGAATTCAATTCAATAAATACCACCGCAACAAATGTCGATTCTATGATAGTACTTTATCTATCCACTTTCAAAGCCTGTCCATGGGATCCGACTCGTCTTCCCCCTGAACTATATGCCTTAAAACGTGTTTGATTGGCCTCTGAGACCCCTTCTCTCGTGCTAGGAGAGACCGTTGAGCTCAAAAAGTCGATTCTTTCCCTCATAAAGTGGATATTGATCGTCTACTGCTGAAACGAGCTCTCCTTCTGATGGTGGTGGATCAATAACTGCTTAGTTTCTTGTAGTTACGTCAGTTCCGACTTCATAGCAAGATACGGATTCAAAGTCCACTCGATCAGATGCTTACTTAGCTGCTCCCTCCCCTGTTACGTCAAGGAGAACCCACTCAACAGCAGCATAGCTTACTTCTTCCTCTCTTGCAGATCCTGTTACTGATAGATGAAATAGAGCGTCACGCGAGTCAAGATCAGCGTAAAGCGATGATTCAACGGAAGAAACTGAATCTGCTTCATCAACAACAGAATCCACAGCGTCAAAGTCAACTAGATCCACTGCTTCGATGCCTTTTGTTTGAGATGCCAGTTGTGTGCCCTTATCGCGTATGGCCCCAGTCCCACTGAAAGGGAACAGTCCTTTAGGGAAAGCGCGGTATGGTTTTGCCTCAGGTGAGGGCTTATTAGTTCATATATTGACTTCGAGGAACATAATACGAGCACTTTCACGCATCCTTCAACCACTTCTTTCACGCATTGTTCAGCAAGTTCAGGCATGGGTATAGAGAGAGCTTGTCCTCCTACTAGTCCGTACTAGCAGGTACGCACTTGGGCTTTAAGACAAGAGATCAAATGAGTAGCTCACTCAGCCGGAAGGCAACGCTATATCTCTTGCTATGGCTCTTAGCTCATTATTGGTGGGGTATCTGGTCAGCACACTAAGAATGAAGTAGTACGATCGGGGGGCGTTGGAAAGGAAAGAGAGCTTCAGTACAATTCTCGCTGCTTAGCGAAGTGAGGTACAAAGCACCTTTCCGTTCTTTGCTTTGCGTATGCTGGTTAGAAATAAAATTTGCTCTTAGTACTTGTTTGGAATCTTTCTCTTGGTATGAGGTTTGAAACCCCTTTCCCTTGAGCTTGCATGCTGCTGGCTTATCTATTGCTGATGATTTTCCGAAAGTAGGTTCGAATGACTTCATTTAAATTGGTGAGGATGGCTCGTTTTCTTCTCGTAGATTTTCCTTATCTAAGCTATATCAACATAGCCAACTAGAAAACTCATCCGCTTGTCAATTCTTGGTGTAATACTCACTCGTAAATGATTGGTGTCAGAATTTTCATTTTTCTGATTTACTATTTTCTTTTTTGAATTGAACTATCCTAAGAATAAGAATTAGGAATTCCTCTTCCAACTCGTCCCAGAATGGGCGTTATGGCAAAAAAGAAAAAGAAAATCAAAGGAGAAATTTGTCCAATAGTAACAAATGGTGCCTCCACAGGTTGACACCCGATCCAACCTAGTAGTAAGCGATCCGCCAAAAGCAACCAAAATATTCCTTGGTGAATCGGGCGAAAACTTGAACTACGTACATACATATTTTTAAAAAACGGTAAAGCCAACAGACATATAAAAACTGATGCTATTGCGGCTACACCTCCCGCTTTGTCAGGTATACTACGAAGGATGGCATGGATCGGTAGGAAATACCATTCCGGCACAATATGAGGCGGGGTGGACATCGGATTAGCAGGTATATAATTGTCGGGATGCCCCAAAACATTAGGAGCATAAAAAATCCAAATGGAAAAAAAGATAGCAAAAGCTACCCAACCTACTAGATCCTTTACATAAAAATAAGGGTAAAGAGAAATTTTATCCATCTCTGAATGTACACCCAATGGATTATTTGATCCATATTGATGCAATGCGGCCAGATGAAGAAGACTGGCGCCTACTAAAATAAAGGGGAGTAAATGATGAAGACTAAAAAAACGATTTAAGGTGGCATTGTCCACGGAGAACCCACCCCAAAGCCAGGTTACTATGGTATCTCCTACTACAGGTATGGCGCTAGCTAAGCTTGTAATTACTGTAGCTCCCCAAAAACTCATCTGACCCCAAGGTAGTACATATCCTATAAAAGCTGTCACAATCATTAATAGGAAGATTACAACTCCGAGACACCGAACAAATTCCCTAGGACTGCTATAACTCGCATGATATAGACCACGAAAAATATGAAGGTGAACCACAATGAAAAACATACTTGCCCCATTAGCATGCATATAACGGAGCAACCAGCCCCCTTCAACATCTCTCATAATGTGTTCTACGCTGTTGAAAGCTAGATCCACATGAGGTGTGTAATGCATAGCTAAAAAAACGCCAGTCACTATCTGAATGACTAAACAAATACCAGCTAACGAACCGAACCCCCACCAATAACTAAGATTGCTCGGGGTTGGATAATCTATCAAATGCTCATTAAGTGTGGAGGATATAGGCTGTTTAAGAAGAGAGAATCGTTGGTTCCTTAGAGTCATTTATTGATTGATCTTTTCTACCGTGACAACTCCCCCACCTTTTGTTTGGCATTCTGGGGCCCTACTATATATAAATAGAAATGGGTAGTACCCTTTCTTCCACCTCCGAAGGGGTATAGAGCGAAAGAAGCGTCGAAGGGGTCGGGTCATCCTGGGTTACTGAAGAGTCGTCCGACTGCTCGGTGACCGAATTAGAGAGGTTTTTACCGCTTTCTCTTTTCTTGACTCTCGGACTGCTGCAAGAAAGCAAGCTTACGAATGTAATGGAAATTGAGGTCTCTGTCCGCCTTGGATACTCCAAGCCTCGGTGAAAGAGGGCAAAGGTGTGTGGGAGAAAGAATTCGAAAAGGAGAGAATTGCATAAAGTCACTCTCTCCAACCTTTTCTATCTATAGAAGTAGGGCGAGAGAAAGTAAATAGGATATTTGCCTTAGTTTTTCCAAGAAAGGAAAGGTTGCACTCATTCGGAAGGCTCAGTCCCACACTCCCTCTCTGACACGAGATTCAATCTCTTTAAGGCGGGCCTATCTAATGAATAAATCATAGTTTTCTATCGCTTGGATGACTCGCTTGTATGGAATAGACTCGCGAGTACCCAAGTTGCCGATACTGTGGACATAGCCCACATAAGTGGGTTCGGAAAAACAAGTCCCTCTTGGATAGAACATAAACCCCCGAAGCTGGTGTCGTTTGGCCAAAATAGCCTCGGGACGATAGCCATCCTCAACTAAAGCGCTTTCTATGTTTTCTTCCACTGTAATCTGCGCGGCTATGATGCTTGCCCACTGGTTGCGGCTCCACCTTTTTTGAATGGAATTGATTGAGAGGCGATGGCCCAACTCTTCCATACGCTCTTGAGCGGGCATCAAGTGATTGTGATCGGCATCGTTGGGAATAAGGGGCCTACCTCCAGCTGGCTGATCAGCCTCAGGAGCAACAGGCTCTGGGGAGTGGGGCGCTGGTTGATTTATGCTCGCTTCGGAAGAGCCAACCGAGTGTCCGCCGGTCTCGGAATTACCACCGGAACTGCTTCCAAACAAATCGGTCCACCTGAAGCCCCTTCCTCCAGCGCCCTCACCTGATCCTGAGCCAGAGGCCCCCGCCGGAACCATCATATTCATATTACAAGTAGGGAAGGAGAAAAATAGAGAAGAGATATTGAAATAAATGAGAAATCCAGCTCGAACCAGAATAAGACCCCAAAAAAGACATTTTACTAACTTGAATAGTGTAGGATATTGGATTTTGAATAGACAGACACGGGAAGCCAATTCGAGTTTTAAACTCCCGCATACTTCTTTCATAGCTTTCAACCGATTGAACACGGCTTGATCAGGATATACAATTCTCTTCACCTTACCTGTAATTTTATTATTATTTGAAGCATCAGGCTTGGCATTGGCACTTTGCTCCGGATTGGAAGAATAGCAAGAAGATTGAAGAAGTCCAAATCTTGGTGGCAGACTGTAAACAGCGGACTTATTCATTAGTGATGAACCCATAAGCACACGACGAGGAACCATTGGACCTAAGGTGGGCAGACTCTTAGCCATCCGTAAGATTGGATTTGCTGGCTGACTCTCAGATAAGATCAAATAAGGCTTAGAATGAGACACAACCAAACCAGGAAATCGAAACACACCAAAACAAGAAAGAGGGAGATGATCAAAATTAAACCAGAGACTCGGAGACTTTAATAATGCACGAGAATAGCGCCCTCGTGCCGGCCCACCTGATTTATTATGCCGCGGTGATGGCATATGAGAAAAGAGAAGTAACATGATGTTGTTTAATCCAATCGTCCGCCCGAGTAAGCCACTCGGCGGCTCCTAAAAGAAAGAAGAGAAGGGTCCTACTTCGGAGCTATCAGGCCAGAAGCCTGGCAGCCCCAGGCCTATCAGCTGGACGGGGAGCCTCCTAACTTCAACTGCAGTACTCTACGCATGGATGTCGAGAACCGTTGATCCAGTAGATATCGGTCTACATGCCACATCCACACCTCACCTGTCAGCGTTAGGAAGCTCGAAGACACATGTTGGTGAACCTTTAGATGCTTGATCTCAGTAATTTCATATATAATAAAGACTGGATCGACTAAGGCTTTAACCGGAATCCAGCACACCTGACCTACTCCAGCACTGGGTAGTTTCAGACGAGTGCAGGCAAGAGAGGTGGTTGGGGACCTAATCCATTCAGTTTTGATGGATCGCATCAATCTGCCGAAAGGACGAAGCCCCGAGCGAGTGCCTTTTCTGCCCTCAAAAAAGGAACAGATAAGGCTTGGAACGGAACTGGAAGAGATGAAAATTATACCTTCGTCTGTTCAATCAGTCAGTAGGTGAGCTTTGCTTCCGCGGCTTACCGTCCGTCACGGGACCATTTCGAATCCACACTGGAGTGCCTCTACCTTGCGGCAGAGAGCTTTTCGAACTCACTGGCTAGGAGCCTGGGGCCGGAAAGCTACTCTGGAACACCATCCCTTCCGAAAGAGCGGGATTTCAGGATCGAATTGACATCTCCATTACATACGCTATTTCGAAGTCACAAAGTCTGCGCCAATTCAGTTGTCCAAAGCGTGTCAAATGGCTTGTCCACTTCTCACGTAGGAAAGCAAGTCGACATGTGTTAAGCAAATCACTAGGCTTTCTCACGAATAGCGAAATCATGCTCAAAATACGGCTTTTGGGTACCTTTTTTCATGACATTAACAAAAATGTTTATTATAAGTAATAGTTTCAAATGCTGCTCTTCAAAAGATCTATTCTGAGCTAATTCATCAAAAATACGCGACTTTGGGGACTTTAAAGTACGTCGAATTCGTGCATGCACGGGATTTTCTAATAGATGCACAAATGTTCATCAGACGGATTCCGAAGTCTGGGTGGGAAGAAGCAGGCAGGTCAAAGGCCTTCAAGTCGTGAGTGGAGGTGTGCTATTGATCTATTAAGTCAGGAAGAAGATCATTCATTCATCCCCGTACCCGCATCAGGTAAATTAGGCTTTGGTCGTCTTGATGGGTCCCAAAAGGCTGAGGCAAGTGAATTCCTTGACTGGACTGCCGCTTTCCGAATGATTGGTTGCACGAGACTCTCGTCCGATCCCTGTTCCAGATAGAAGTCAGTCTGCTTGAATGAGTCCATTTGGCCGAGTCTTTAGCCTGGTCAAGGAAGAAGGACTAGAAAGGGCGTCTCCCCTGCAGGTGTACGCTATAGGTCTTTCTTCGACAAATCCATTTCATTAGTCGCTTCCTACCCACAAGAGGTACTTCCAAGAGGTTAGCTGCCGTCAGATTGCTAACCCAGTGCTCCCGTATCCCATACCCTGGAAGTCAGCTCTATCTGACCTAAAGAATTCTATCTTTAAATGGGCGTCTACGCTTTCTCAATAGGGCTAAAGGTCCGTTCTTACACTCAATAGAGTGCCCTTACTGTACTGAAAAGAGTGCTAAGGGAGTCCTATCTAGGGAAGTACAGAAAGAGTCAAGGACTAGTCTTGATGTGTCCATCAGGTTGGCTCAAGTGAATTCCTTTGAGCCTGTGCCCGGCCCGGGGAAGAAAAAGAAGGCCAGAGTCAAACATTTCCTTTCACCGACCGGAGTCGCGTTGGAGTGGCTAAAGCAGTTTACCGGGGTTCCGGGGTCAAGAAAAGACTGGAATGAGTTCCCCCCTTCGACTTAGGAGTTGTATACATCAACTCCGGGTATGCCTTTCCTTCATCCGCAAGAAGATTTCTGCTTCTATATGAGTACCTGGCAACTTTCCGGTGTTGGCGTTAGCGGTTAGAACAGAACAAGGAGGTTAGGCTGCTTTCGATACCACGATACTGGCGGTTTCCTCCGATTTTGGTGTTTACACGCACGATACTGGCGTTTCCCCCCCGCCTTCCCCCTGCACGAAGAGCGAAGTGCTAAGCTTTCTAAATAGCTTACTTGAGAAAGTACTCATTGCATGTGTTAAGCATAAGACTAGGTTCACTGGAAAATCTGATCGATGCTCTAAATCGTACTCAAAATGCGGCTTTTAGACACCTTTTTGGCTCGTAAACTCGCTCCTCGCTTCCCAAAAATGCTTATTTAAGCTATTACTTGAAAAGCTGGTCTTAAAAGGGCTTTTGATCTAAAATTCCCGGGTTTGAGCAAAAATGATAGTAATGCCTTCGAGGCAACCCAATTTCGAAGTCTTGTATGTACGGGATTGAGTTAAAGAAAAGGGCCTTGTCATTCAAAAGTCTACTTGAGACCCTTCCCTGCCTGCGAGGGCTCACTTTTTCGGATCTCTTCTCGGTGTCGGGCATGCTGAGCTATCTCGGATCTCTGAGCTATGATCCAGCCATTCATCGTGGATTCGGATGCGCTTCTCTTACGCAATTTCGAGATTTCACCATTTCGGAGTCATCTTTTTTTATCTTATATAACGAGAAATGTGAATGAAATCATTCAATCTATCAATCGGAAAGGAAGAGAACATAGTCATTTCCGGACCCCATAAAGCTGCGCCTGTGAGTCCAAAGCTCTCTTCGAGACACTCCCGAGTTGGATCAGGTCCGTAAGGCGATCCCGCAAAGCTGGTCAGTCTAGGGAGCGAAGCCAACTTCTGACTGATTGAGGATGAAGGTTGAATGAACATTTCTTGAATGAAAATAGTGATTTATAAAGTGTGTAGTGAGTTAGGAGATCGAGATTGGCTTCGTGTTCCGTGAGGGACGTTTTCATCTTTCTTGTTGACGGTAGCCGACTTGGACTTGACTTAGCTCACTAAGCGGATAACCCTTGATCAAAATCCAAATAAAAAGGGTTCTAATGTCAACTTTCTTAATGAAACTACCCACTTTAGTAACATCGATTTATCCACGACAGCTTCATCCGAATCCGATAGTCAGTATCACATCGACTGCCCAGAGCGCCCCCTCGGATATAGGAGGGCTCTTTTCGGGCGTCTGTGAGCACTATCGGGAGTGGATGCTTATTTCCGGCAGGCAATTACCTCCGCAATGGAACATGCCTGACCTTGTTCGGACAGTAATTGGAGACGAGGCAGCGCAAAGCCCAAGCCTTCTGACCGATTACTATTATGACGTGGTCATGCATGGTCCGAGGAGTTGGGTCTGCGCAGAGCTTTTGGACTTTATAG